CCACATACGGCGAAGACTTTTTGTTGCCGTTGGAAAAAGAAGAAGTCCCAACCCTATTAACATAGGAACTGGAAGTGGAAGAAAAGGTATTATCCACGCATATTGATATGTCTGTTCCATAAAAAAAGTTTTTTATTCTTAATTAATTGTTTCCGATTCATCGGATCTTACCTTTCGAAAAAGTCAATAAAAAATAAAGATATGCACTAACTGATTTAATAAGTTTATATTAGTATTTATTAATATTAATTATTCTGAGTCTTTTCAAAACCGTTCAAATATTCAAAAAAAAAGTTACAATTGGTCAAATGATATGACCAAGTGACATATAAAAAAACGAACACTTATAATAGTAAAATAAAAATATAATAATTTATCGTAATCAAAATTTATATTCATAGAGCAAGGATAAAAATTTAGCCTAAAAAGAGTACTTGATGCTGATACGAATTATAAGATTAACTAAGGTCATCGGTCTAATGAAAAAAACTCTTGATTTTAGTTAGTTTATTTCAATTCATTAACCAATTTTCAATTAATTAACTAATTCATTATGGGATTGATTGTTTTCCATTTCAATAAAAACAATTTATTAGTAAAGTTTAGAAAAATATGGAACTAAAATGAACTTTTTAGCGAGAAAGGATCAAAAATGACTGAGATCCTTTTTTATCAAACCACGTATCTTTTAACAGATTTATTACTAGTCTCATTCGAATTTTAAAATTGAATTTAGTTGTATTTTTTTCTAGTTTGACTATCAATTTATTAGTCAAAAGTACAATCCTGGTATTTTATTAGATGTAAATAAAGTATAGAATGCCGAAAATAAAGGTCTTTTAGATTTTTATTTTATTAAGTTTGATTTTATTTCTATGACATGCGGATTCTAAAGATATAACTTTGAGAGATAAACAACGCGAGCTAATAGTTCCAAACCAAAAATTTTTGGTTTTACGGAATATTTTGTTATTTCGAGTCGTTTTTGATCCAGTTTTCATGGATCTTTGACATATCTATATTTCTTTTTTATGAAGAGAATATTATATTATTTAGAGAAAAAATAGATAATGAATAAGAATAATAATAGAACAATAGATGTCTTTCACATCCAACTATAACAATGAGTAACTTCTTCATTTTTAAATGGCAGTTCCAAAAAAACGTACTTCGATATCAAAAAAGCGTATTCGTAAAAATATTTGGAAAATGAAAGGATATTGGGCGTCGTTAAAAGCTTTGTCATTAGGGAAATCTCTTTCTACCGGGAATTCAAAAAGTTTTTTTGTACGACAAACAAATAAGTCCTAAAATATTGGAATAATAGAAATGCATTTGATTCAAAAAATTGGATCAGTAATTTGTTAATATAAAATCAAAGTTCATATTAATATGAAATAGAATCTTAATGTTATGTCTAAAAGAATAATTCTTCTATTTTCTGAATTCTAAATCTAAAAATCTAAATAAAAAAATAAATACAATTTTTTTTTTTTTTTTTTTTTTCACTCATATTTTGGTGGTGGGGAGTCTTTTTTTCCCCATCGACCTTTACAATTCCAATAAATAAAATTTTTTATCCTTTTCGGGAAGGGCAGATTGTTGAAACTAATGGATTCCATGTTAAAAACTAACTTCTTAATTTATTGCATTTACCATATGTAATGGATTTACCATATATCTACAATTTTCAGATCATCAATAAAAGAATCAATAAAAGAACTTGATTGTTGAGATATTATTATATTATGTACAAGTGTCAATTTGCAGTACTCCAAATACAAAATAGTTTTAGATTCATTGAGAAAATTTCTTTTTTGTTTCAAATTTATGATTATGAAATCAGATAAACCAGAAATAATGACATGACAATAAGCGTAAAAAATGAAAAATTTTATTCTAGCGAGAGATTTCTATAGCTGCAAGAGTTCAATTTTAGAATCGCATAAACTACGTAAAAAGCCCTAAGATAAATGGACACTTAAAGGAAAATAAATGAAACTAATGAATCTTCAAATTGACTTTTGAACTCATTTTTTTTATCAATTTAATTTTTACTAAAAAAACATATTTGATTGAATTGACTTGTTCAATCTCGACTATTGAATATAAATAGGCTATTATGAATTCGAGCAAGCCGCTATGGTGAAATCGGTAGACACGCTGCTCTTAGGAAGCAGTGCTAGAGCATCTCGGTTCGAGTCCGAGTGGCGGCATGCCATCTTCTAAACGAGATTCAATAGATCCTATAATAAAAATAAATTAAATTCCCAATAATTAATATGGGGGATCCCCACCTTTTTTCTTTTTTATGATATTTTCAACTTTAGAGCATATATTAACTCATATTTCCTTTTCTATTGTTTCAATTGTGATTACAATTCATTTGATAACCTTATTGGGCAATGAAATCATAAAACCATATGATTCGTCAGAAAAGGGGATGCTAGCTACTTTTTTATGTCTAACAGGATTATTAATCACTCGTTGGATTTATTCG